TGCTTGCAAGCTTCCTTTAGGGAAGATCTAATTTGATTAGGATCAATCTTATTTTTAATAGTAAACATGGAAGTTCGCACGAGTGACTGCGTACCTTTCTTCTTGCGAGTAAATATTCGACGGGCAGAATCTGTAAACAAATAAAAAAGTTCTCACATAAATATTGAACTGCACGTGGAACGTGCATCCAGCAGGAATCGAACCTGCGCTACCGGCTCTTTCCCATGTGGATTCGAAACCGTCGGCTTAGGGCAATCAGTTCCTTGACTGATGGCTCTGATCTCGGATCTTGTCGGGTATGAACTCCTACCTTGCTTCGCTAGCTCCGAAAAGACAACATACGCCAGGAAAGCGAAAGAACGCCTTTACCTTCTTTACTTAAAAAGAATAGTAATAGATGCCGAGATAACAAAGGGCTGTTCTCTGCCCAAGACTACTACTCCTACTAGGGGGAATTCCCGCCTTTCTCCCCCGAGCGAAGAATGAAAGGCTTAGCGAACTCACAGGTACCCGACTCAGACAACAAGGTTTTATTTAAAGATATAGATAGACCAAGTTGTTCAATGAGTTTTCGGTATTGTACCGCTACCAATCGATCTGCGATGACAATGTCGTCACCCAGAATCGCATACTTGGTAAAACTTAACTCCCGGGTACACTAACTCCGCCGCATACCACACCACAAAGTGATGTGATAGAATTTAACTTATCACCTCGAATGAATGGCATTGATGTTATTCATAGGCTTGTTTGAAGGGCAAATCCCACAGACGGAAGAGAAAAACCAGTCTTAGCAATAACCGTTGTTAGAGTTATATCATCAACCCTAGCTATTTCATCAGCTGCACACGAATCTCACTCTATTAATATAATTTCATTCTCATACAAACCTTCTTGCAAAGAGAAGAGCTAGCATCCGTCCAGCGCGCAGGAAAGAGAAGACTGGAAAGCCGGAGTCAGCCAACCGTGGTGAAAAGGCGGCAAGCACAGATGAGAGGGACATCACTGAAGAGCTTAACTGACGAGCTATTTTTGTGATTAGCGCTTCTGCTCACTAGCTAGATCGGACTGTCTGTACCTTTGCTAACTCCGCCTGTAAGGAAGTTAGTCCATAGCGCTCACCGGTCCAAAGCATTTAGAAATCGTCCGTCGATTGAGAGATGGAATCAAACGCACAATGGGAAGTGGGAGATAGGCTTGGAGACAAATGGTACTTGGGAGCTGCGCCGCTTCAAGAGGAAACCCGGGAGTCGATCACACGAAAACTTTGCAGTAACCCTACTCAGCACCAATAAGCGACCATTCCTTAACGAGGGAGTACTCAGCGGGAAATCTCTTTAGACTTTAGAGAAGAAAAGTCCTAAGCAGCAAGGTCAGTCAATTCTTTCTTTTAGGAAGGCTCCCACGTGCCATTGATTTAGCTGAATTAGCTCTTGCCGTTGGCGCTCTTCTCTTTTCTGAAGCAACGGAGGAAGGAAGTTACTCTACTGTTAAGTGGAGGAAATGGAATTCATAAGTCACACAAGAATTGCTCAAGGTTGGAGGCAGGGCTACGGGCGGCTAGAAGGGATCATCCCACACAAGGAATAGAGAGGAATCCCCTAAAGAGAAATGGGAAAACCTATGCTATTTCAGCTGTTGGTGCCATTGATTAAGTTGAGTTTGGGAAGGCGGTCTCCTATATAGGAGAAAGACTGATTTTAGCGGACATTGCTTCTACGTAGTTTCGTACCCTTGCAGTGGAATAGGAAAAAAGTCTTTCATCAACTAGAACTCCGAGTGAAGGCAACTCAATAAGTAGAGTCTCTATCGCCCTTGGGCTAGGAAGCAGAGAAGGGAGAAGATCTAAAAGAATTAGCTCGGGTTCCAAAGAAAAAAGAAAAGAAGAAATTCCGGTGAGAAAAGCATTCCTTTGACCTTCACTCTTGATGGTTGAATGTTCACAAGACATGTGACCATGACTTATAGAAATGCGCAGATTTGGTAGGTCTCCCGTGAATGAAGTGAAAGAGAAGTCGCCTCTCCCGCAGCAGTTAGCTCTTTTCCCTGAGCTGAGGGTATGAAAGAACTTGGAGTTGCCGCTCTTGGTGCTTTGGCATTTGCAATAGGAAGTTGAGTAGGGGCATGCCTTAAGGAAAGGACTCAGTCTCTCGGGTATCTATCAACATATAGAGATCTTGCCTCTGTCGCTGCATAGAGTTATCTTCCTATTCAATCTCCGAGTTCGATACAGGTTTGAGTCGACTGATAAGGAGAGGAGGACACTCAATGAGAAAAAGAAGGGGTAAGAAGGTAAACAAACGGAACCGAACCTTCCTTTTATGAATCAAATGGCATAGGCATAAGCTGTTCTTTCAGAGCGCTGAGTGTGGTTAGTTGGCGAGCTAGCTGCCGTCTTTGTTATGTTTGGCTTGGAAGTCTATTATCAGAAGGACTCTTTGGGAAGTGAAAGACTACTACAACTTTTCTAGGAAGTATGAAGTGTACAGTGCACTAGCAGGAGGACTAGAATCATCTTCTTCTTATTCAATTCCTTTCCCCGGCCAGGAGACATAGTGCTTTCATTCGCAAAAGACGAAGACGAATCTCTTGTTCAAGAATCCCCCGCCCGATTGTTCTTAGGAGTTTGGTTCGCAGTAGAATCACATAGGTGCTGGCACATAGAAAAATCGCTTCGGTAGAAGCTACCTCGATGCAATGAGCTCTTCCGAGTCAGTCTACTTCTCAGTCTAAGAGGTCAGCAAGAACAGCACAAAGAGCAGCAGTTGATTCAGCCGTCACGACTTCAACTAAACTTCCGGGGAACTTTCGCTAGAATCAGGAAAATGCTTTTGCTTTATAGAGCCAAGAAAGGCCTTTGAAAGCAAGACATAAGGAATGGGAGTCAGAAGGAAGGGACCCCTATGAAGTAGAGCCTGTAGCGCTTTTACCCGCAGAACTCAAACCTATCCGAGGGTTAGGTGAAAGGGATCGGGAGAGCAGTTGAAGACCTCTCGCCTTCGTTGAGCGTATTTCAAAACCTCCCTAAAAGTGCACTTGAGGAGTTTAGCGGCCACGCTTGTACCTGTACGGCTCTTTCTTTCACCTTGAAAACCGAGTTGGAATGCTTTTAGAATAGAATGCTTCGTAACCTCACCCTTTCCATCGTTAACACTCCTCCTTAAGCTTCGCTAAAGCGACTACGTACCTCGCTGCTGCTAAGTGTGAATATCCTGAGGCTATCGAGAGTAGGCAGAGGACTATAACATAGAAGAATGGCTACCCGGGCCAAGAAGGGCGATCCATTAGCACGCACCTAGCAAGTCAAGAGTCTGGTCTGATAAGGAATGCGAATGAAGCTATCTTTCCTACTAAATGTATGGTATGCTCTATCTTTGGACCTATCATTCGATCCGTTGAACCCAAAGCCTATGACAGCTATCAAGCTTGGAGTTGTCCCTAGATACTCTATATTGGTTTTGGGGGAAAGAGTATCAGAACTCTAAGCTGGAACGCTCTTATCTGGAAAAAGTGTTCTACCCTACCCCTAACTACTCTTCCCCGAGCTTCAGCAAGATTACCCATTTTGTTGTGCTAAGCATATGGAAATGGATAACTTCTTGATAGGTCAAGCTTCCTTACTCTTAGTAGAGTCGCGGAAGAAACTCCATTTCTCTAACCAAGACCGGTGGTCATCCCGCTTCATATTAAAGACTATAAAGACTCTATCTAATTTGTTTTGTCCCGCATCTTCAACCGCAGCCTTGAATTGGAATGGAAAGAAAGGACAAACCCAACTAAAAAGAAAGAAAAGTGCCGCCCTTTCTTAGATAGAATCTTCCCCCCGTTCTAGTATAGAACTGAGTCAAGCCTTAAAAAGAAAAGCAAGCTAAGCTTCTTTTTCTTGCGGAAAAGGGCCAGGCAAGGCTCTGAAAGACTATCTGGGGTATCCTGTGGTACCAATGCAATGTGTCCAATCCAAGGGAATGAGGAGAAGGGAATTCGCTCTTGATAAGCCCCCCTTCGTGTCCAATCCGTAGTGACATGATAGCACTTTTAACAAGGTGGGAAGTCAGTTGCAGATTGATGCCGAGCTAAGCTTCGAACGCTCCTTTAACGCAATCCAGTAAGGGTAGCTCCTTTCGGGGAGTCAAGAAAGGTACAAGTTTTAGAAAAAGCCACACTCATGGAAGAGAAGGGAGAAGATCTAAAAGTATTAGCCTGCAAGAAGCGAAGACACAAATGCAGGCTTTGATGATTAGCAGCATCTTGTCTGAGCGAGTGAGCGTGAAGGCATCAGAAGAGGAGCGTAGCAGCTCCCCCGATAGGGAGAGGAGCAGGGGCCATCTCTTGCCTCTTGCGAACATCTGGGCAGTCAACTCAATTCCCACAATCTGAAGGCTATTTGTTCTCGAATATGCGAGATGGACAAACTCGGCTTCATCTAATGCTTGCTCTCATCTTGCTAAGAAGTTAGCACTACCTTATTCGCTTACCAGAGAGCTTAACCAATAAGAAATCCTTCTTTATTAAAGAAAGCACGGCAATGCGCAATCGCTAAACAAGCCACTAAAGCTACCCACTAATGCAGTCTATTGCTCCTATAGGGAATAGAGACTAGGAAGAGTGATACGTGCTACTCCTACTGCTTCCCTTCCCCATGGTTTAAAGAGCTTGCCTTAGGCTTAGCCTTACTTAGTATTCATCGCATCTCTCAAGACTAATGCAAAAAAATAAGACTAAAGCACTAATGCTACAACTCCTACTATAAAGCAAGCCATAAAGCGAAGGAGAATGACACAGTCTTCTAAGAGTTCTGTGGCATCTAAGACTTCCTTACTTTTGACTTTACCGAGGAAGAGAAGAGAATGCCATTTGAAGGGAAGATGGAGAAGAAGTATATAAGATCTACAACCTATTCTCTTTTAAGAAGAAGTTCTTTTGAAGACAGCCTATTCTTTTTCTTTGACTTCCTTGACTTACTATCAACTAAGTGTACTTCCTTGAAAACTTCAGCTCACTAGACTGCTTGCTACTGTACTGATTCGCTTGGAATGAACCCTTCTCGAACACTCAGAATTCTAGACGATCAAGGGATGAATAGTCTTGGACTGGTGGGATCCTAAGAGTTCGACTTCCTTTTATTCCCTTAGAGATGAAAGAGCCATCGAGGTTTAGCCCTTTATCAGCTTCTCTCGGAGGAGTCATAGTCCCATTCATACGATCCTGAAGTTGGGGGAGTTAGACTTACTATCCCACTTTCACTTGGTCTCGCTTTTGAGACGTCCTGCTGTTAGGAAGCCTGTTTCCATCGAAGAGTCCGGTATCATGGTCTACCTTCTTACAGCATCGATACCGAGCTTTGGCCTACCTTTCTCAAGCCTCTTCCCGTTTCTAGAGAAAGGCAGTCCCGTAAGCCTTAGGAGAGATCAGGAAAAGCTATTATAGTAGCCCCCCTATCCGGGCTTTATGACTCTATATTCATATTCATGCGAGCAACTTAGTCCCTGTGATCCTGGAAGTCATGCAAGCGTGTTCTTATCCAATCAATCCCTATTGCTCAATCCAGTGGCATCGAAAGTCTTCTTCTTTCGTTCCTTGGGCTGTTGGAGGCATTCAAAAGGCGTCTTCAACAATGAAAGTGACCTTATCTTTGTTAAAAAAGCCATATTTGGTGTGGAAAGCTCTCCCCCCCTCGTACGTTGGTCTCGATCCTCTCGTATCGTATTCACTCTAGCTTCTTTTTTCCTCTTCCTTTACCTTTCGATTTCGAGAAGACAGTGCCAGATCTTTATACAGTTGCAAAGGTACCCTTCTTGATCAAGCTTGAGTGCTGTCGATTACTTTCTTTCCTGTTGAAGGAATACCCGCTGCTAGAGTACTCGTAAGAGCTGCCAAGGCGCTGACTGAAAGGATGATAGGATTATCCTCTTTTGGGAAGGATTAGGCCTTAGACTGGAACAATTCTAAAAAAGAAAAAGGGGACAAGCCATCAAAACTCCGTGTGCCAGGTTAGTATGACTTGCTGAGAAAATATCGTAGAACGACGGACGAAATCAGAGAAAAAGAGAGAGAGAGAGGCAGTTGTTTCATTCGTTGGCCCGGAACTAGGTACAGCTCCATAATCGGAAGCGCAGGAAGCACAAAGAAGGATCGTGTAAGCTTGGTTAGCTAGAAGTTAGGGAACGAGGCCCTGGTCGCTTACCGTGTGAGCGCCCGGGAGAAAGGGGTCGGGTGAACACTAGCGGAACACTCAAAAAATTGGGATTTTAGGGGTGTGCAAGGAGACAGACCTCGAGCTACTAACAAGTCCTATAAAGAAGGGGTCAGAACAAGAGGGGTCGGTAGTTAGCTGCGCAGCAACCAATCCACCTAAGGGGAATCAATCAATCCCAGAGAAAGTCCATGTGGCCTCGGTGATTAGACGAAGATAATATTCCATCATGCGCACCAAGGGATGAGTTTTTTTTCTATAAAAGCAACCTCTGAGATACAGCTAAGATCCATTCCTGCGCGCGAAGTGAGGCAGGCCATTTAGCTAAGCTTTTTGAAGGGGAAGAACAGTGATTTAATTAGTGAATATTTAACCAAATTGAGTCGAGCATAGAATCACGCCGCTGGATCGTCTCAATCACTACCTTTCCCTGAGATGGATCTAATTCCCTTTTTTTTGGTTAGTGCTAATTGAGCCGTAGATTGTGAGTGAGCTTACTGATTGATTCAAAGCTCTCATGAGATCTTGTTGGCATGCCTACCAAATGGTGAGAAAGTCACAGGAGACCCTTCAGAGTTCTAACTCCCCGACTGGAAAGACTTGGTTTGCGTGCCTGATCTTCTTCTGCCCTATATCTTATCTCTTAATCATCAGTGAGTTTTCATTACGTTATGCTAGGATTCGCCTCGTCCAGGGAAAGATAAGAGTAATGTACTCCGATCTTTCCTTTCCCTTCTTGGTTATTCCGTTCCTTAGGCCTAACTTGCTTGCTTGACTACAAGCTAGAGAGACAGTACTCCGTTCGGGCAAAAACCCTGCCTGCCGGAAGATTCATTGATTTGATTGAACCTAGTGGGAAAAAGGAATTTTGCAAATTCCTTTCATATTCATAGTATAAAATTGGAGCTCGCCAATCAATCTTTGACCGAGAGGAGAGGGAATGATTTGACTCCCACTCCTAGCGTGCTAAGCCTCCGTATGCTTTTGAAGAATCTTCTTCGCAAGCATACGACTACCACACGCGACCACCACTGATACCGTCACTATATTATTGATAATATCATCATAAAAGATCTTTTATTATTAGGTGTGTGTGATAGGATTACATACCTCGTAGCGATGCGCCTGATGATCTCCTTATCTTTGGACGTAGCATAGGATGGGAAGCTTCGATCCTTGAGGTAGTTTCTGATGTCGTAGAACCATGAGTTGCCATCATCGTGTTCCTCAGCGGCAAGCGCGGCTTCAGAACTTTCTTCTTCATCTTCGAGAGGCAACCGAGTGTTTGTCCCACGATGGGCAAACTTTAGGAAAGAGTTAAGCCATTGCGCGCTAGCGCTAGCACTTATTGATCCAAAGCTCGAGTACGGTACGAAGCCCTTCCTCCATGAAAGGATCGGGCAGAAGGTAGAAAAGCTAAGACAAAGCCGCTTCCTAAGTCACTCAGGTATGGCTTTGGTTAAGTAAATTGACTCCATCTTCGCCAGTAGCCAAGGTAGGCATAATCCGCGTGAGCTCTTTAAAGCCTTTCGTGCCTCACTTCACTGGTGCTCTTCGCCAGATCTTTTTTGAAGCAACAAGAATTCTTTCCTTATGACTTGGTCTCGTTTTACCGTATGGGCTTTCCCCAAGGTGTAATAAGTCTTATCTAGCTAGATCCTGAGATCTCGCGGCTTAGTAATCCGCATCCGCAGAATCCGAATCATCCGCCGAAACAGACGCTGAAGAGGGGAAGAGTTCCAACAACCGTGATCCCGATTCTGAGTCTTTTGACTTGTTTAGGAAGGAGGGCTTTTTCAAATCTAAAACTTATGAAGCATCAGATGAAGCGAGAGCTAGCTTTTTAGCTGAATCTAGGGCAGAGGGTTTAGTTTCTTTTTTACCAAATCCAGAAGATTCAGCTACTGAGATCGAAAACATGAGGTTCGACACCTTACCTAGTCCGAAGCAGCACCGTTGGCTCTATTCTATGGTCTAGGGGCAAGCCGCCCACTTTCGCGCACTATCACGAATCTGAAGCGCAGAAACCAACTTTACCCTCTTCTGTTTTATGACCCTCGAACAAAACACGGACTTTTATCGCATTTCAGGATACCACCTCGACGCGGTGAAACGTAAACTCTTGTCTTCCACAATAATTCCAAACCCAATATAAAGTGGAAGTCATCCAACGGCACCAACATCAAGTAAAACTTTCCAGACCATTCGCCAATCTGTAGCGGAACTATCTTAGCTACCCTAACAATAGGTTTCGCCTCATAGTTCACCGCCTTCATTTTGCTGTTCCCCTTATCAACCCGTAGGCCTAGCCGCGCTACGATCCGATCAGAAAGGAAGTTATGAGTAGCACCGGTGTCAACCATTTCCCTCACAACCTGTCCATTGACTTTTACATTCACGAACATTAGCCTAGTATCTGATCGACTCTCTTGTCTAATGGAATTCCAGAGTTGAAGTGGATTGACCCTCGAAGTGGTTTCTTCAACCGGCGCTTCGTCTTCTTCAGCAATCAAGGCATTGAGTTTCTCTCTCTTCGGACTGGGGACCGCCGCAAATGAAACACCCGGGATCCAGCGCTTTGCCTTTGCCCTTGTTGTCAACATTTGTTTTGGATGTTGATGCTTCATGATCGTTCTTCCCACTGAACTTCTTCTTGCCTTTAGAGTTTTTGTTCTTGTCTGCCCCATCTGAACTTCCTTTGAAGTCCATTAAACTCTCTGCTACCGTGATAGCTGAAGCGAGGTTATTCACTTTCTCCCTCCTCAGTGCGTTCTGAACCTACAACTGAAATCCAGCATAAAGTTGTAAAGCTTTTCTTCCTCACTTATACTACCCACTTCGAGCATCAGAGATTGGAAGCTCTTCATATACTTACTCTCTAACTGAACCCGTTTGTTTGCCTAAAACGCCTTAATCAGTCTCTTGCTAGCCATTGGACATTACACGGCAAAAACATCTTTCTCAGCTCTTGTTTCATCTCTGGCCAATCGGTGATAGGTTGGCGTGAAGAATCCTCAACTCTGGGTTTCCACCATAGTTTTTTCATCACCCACAAGATACATGGAAGTAATGCTAACTTTATCTGCTTCCGGTATATGAGCCACTCTGAAAAACTGTTAGACATCGAACACGTTGGCCTAAGGCCTTCCTTGGAACTCCGAGCACCATTGAAGGCCTTAGGCTCAGGGTTCCAAACCTCTGGTCTCCCCCTGCGCTCTCAAACCTGTCGAGAGAATTTTGAATAACTCATTATAATAGTAAGCTGCAATCGGAGAAAAAAGCCTATCTATAAAGTGTTCCGTGAAAGGGAACAGGACTGAGAGCTGGGAAACAGGATTCGTCAAATAGCGGTATCCTAATCCCGCGTCTATGGCCAAACCATGCTCCCCCGGGGCCCCCTTACTCTTATTTTTATGCTTATTTAACTAACCTCTCTCTTTCTAGTTTCTTAGATAAGAATTACGAATGCTAAGGACCCTTGGAAATGTGTTTAGAAAACCAGCCGAAAAGATAAAATAGGAAAACGGATATGACTTATCGATCCTATACAGAGAAGGAGAAGCAAAGAAGATCGAAGGCTTAGCTAACAGCTCTTTTAGTCTCAATCTAGCTGAAACTCTATGACACTTTTTCAAAAACCGTTTAACCGCTGGTTTGACCAAATTCCATACTGAAGCACCAATTCACTGATATTGAAAGCGCCTTTTGTCAAACAGTTGGCATGTATCTAAAGGACACCTCTTCCCACACCCACGGCTGGCAGAATCAAGGCTCTGATACCATGTTTGTAACATCTCTTTTGGAGCA